TAATTTAACTTTGAAATATTAGTATTTAGGTTATTTAGCCTTTTTTTAATACTACATTTTAGGTTTTGTGTGAAGTGTGCTAAATAATTGTTTATGTATTATATATAATATGTGATGGCATAAGTCAGCCCCTTCTGTAATTTGTTGACTTTGATGCACTTGGCGGATCTTCCTTGGTTTCGGGGTTTGACAAGGATATAGTATTTGTTACGTGTAAGGGGGTAAGGGGGTTTGTCGCGCAAAAACGGGGGGCATATAGTATAAGGGTGAGATAGATAAGGATGTCTTATGCACTTGAGATAAACGTATGTAATTCTTAAGTTATGTCATTTAATCATTAACCTATTTTACTTGAAATCATAAATGTTCCACCTTAATCGTACAGTTGGGGTGCATTCTGAGATGTATAGGAAAGTAAACCGGAAAGAGGTACGTTATGCATATAAAAGAACGCCCGGCATGGTGGGTAACGAGACATATGTACTACACCATCAAACATGCCAGTATAAATAATGATTTGGGGAATAAATAATATTATGGCCCTGAAATAGGAACCAGATGCCAGTAATAATTCACTAAGTGTTACCCTCACGATTATTGTCCCTGACCCTATCATGGATTATTAACCTTTATATAAACTGGTTGGTGGTTTCTTACTACATAATTATTACTCAGGAAATTAGGGCAAGATTAAACAAGGAGATGTTGTGAACGATTTTAATGGGATTAATCGATTACTCAGCTTTAAAAAAGAGTATGGGAGACTTAACTACCTATGCTATTTTGAATAACCTAGTAATGTACCTGCTTTATGGTCTAAATAAATTATTGGTGATAATACATGTATGTACTATTACATTAATGTAATATTATGCATAATATGTACTAAACCATAACCGTATGCAGAAAATAGTTTAATTTAGAATTCTGGCTTTGGGAGCCAGGGGTGAGAGTTAGAATCTCTTTTTTCTGGCGCTAGGGGGGATTTTAACCTCCGATCTTCGGATTACAAGACCGATGCTTTTATGCTAAGCTACTAGGGCAGGCTCATTCTAGGGCTTTGTTTTCTAGTCACCCGGCTAGTGGAATTAGGATGAGAAATAGAGCAAAATAAAGGATGGACGCAATTTGTCCAATGATAATGAATGGATGCTCGACTGGTATTCCTCCAATTCATGTTAGAATGGCCATGTCTGCAACTAGGGTTCAAAATAGGAATTGGGTGATTGGTCGAAATGTAAGTCCTCGTTGCTTAGACGTATGGAGGATTGGAACCACTATTAGGACCAGGATGGAAAATAGAAGTGCTAGCACTCCGCCTAGTTTATTGGGGATTGATCGTAAGATGGCGTAGGCAAATAAGAAGTATCACTCGGGCTTAATGTGAGGGGGTGTAACTAGGGGGTTAGCGGGGGTGAAATTTTCTGGATCTCCTAAGAGGTTTGGGGAGAATAGTGCTAGGGATGTAAGCGCGAGTAGCATAACTACGAAGCCCAAGAGGTCTTTATAAGAGAAGTAGGGGTGAAAGGAGACTTTGTCTGCGTCGGAGTTTAGTCCTGCGGGGTTGTTGGAGCCTGTCTCGTGGAGGAAGAGCAGATGTAGGATGGTTACTGCAGCAACGACAAAGGGGAATAAGAAGTGGAAGGCGAAGAATCGTGTCAGGGTTGCATTGTCTACTGAGAACCCGCCTCAGATCCATTGGACTAGCATGTCTCCTATATAGGGGACGGCTGAAAGAAGGTTTGTGATTACAGTGGCACCTCAGAAGGATATTTGGCCTCAGGGTAGGACGTATCCTACAAAGGCTGTTATTATTACTAGTAGAAATAGTACTACTCCGATGTTTCAGGTTTCTTTATAGAGGTAGGATCCGTAGTAGAGGCCTCGGGCAATGTGAAGATAGAGGCAGATGAAGAAGAATGATGCTCCATTGGCGTGCATGTTTCGGATGAGTCATCCGTAATTTACGTCTCGGCAGATGTGGGCGACTGAAGAGAAGGCTGTGGAGATGTCAGAAGTGTAATGTATTGCCAGGAACAGTCCTGTGAGGATTTGGGTAATTAAGCAGAGTCCTAATAGTGAGCCAAAGTTTCATCATACTGAGATGTTTGATGGGGCTGGAAGGTCAACTAGTGCATCGTTAGCAATTTTAATTAGAGGGTGGGTTTTTCGTAGGCTTGCCATTAGGGGTTCTTATAGTTGAATAACAACGGTGGTTCTTCAAGTCACTGGTCTCGGTTAAAATCCGGGTGAGAATTATGACCTATCTTGTATCTTTACTGTTAATAGCTTTAATCGTGGGCCTCATTGCTGTGGCTTCAAATCCTGCGCCTTATTTTGCTGCTCTTGGTTTGGTAATAGCAGCGGGGGTTGGGTGTGGGGTGTTGGTTAGTCATGGGGGGTCTTTCTTGTCTTTGGTCCTTTTTTTAATCTACCTAGGAGGAATGCTTGTAGTGTTTGCTTATTCGGCAGCCTTGGCCGCTGAGCCTTTTCCTGAGGCTTGGGGCGATCGGTCTGTAGTGGGCTATGTTTTAGTTTATTTGCTCGGGGTTGGGGTAATGGTTGGGGTGTTTTGGGAAAACTGATATGAAGGGTCTTGGGTAGTTGTTGACGGGTTAAAGGAGTTTTCTGTACTGCGGGGGGATACTAGCGGGGTAGCTGAAATGTATTCGTCCGGGGGTGGAATGTTGGTTATTTGTGCGTGGGTGCTGCTTTTAACTTTATTTGTGGTGTTGGAGCTGACTCGGGGCCTAAGTCGGGGAACCCTTCGGGCGGTCTAGATAGTGGCTAGAAGTACAGCGAGGGCTATGGTAAGTAAGAATATTGTCAGGTAGGTTTTGATTATCCCTCGTTGGGTGTCACTGATGGTTTTGGCCATTTTAACTTGGGCTGAGGACGCCCCTTTTGGGCCGGCAGCCTCAAATCATGTTTGGTCCACTATTTGGGTGGCCGCTAGTTGGCCAAGAGTAAGATTTAGTTTAGGTAAGAGTCGGTGGATTACTGGGGGAAAATATCCCAGCATGTTTGAAAAATGGTGGGTTTGGGTAATTGGGTTGGTTTTATATTGTTTGTTTGTGAGTGCGGTGAGTTCTATAGCTGTTAGTAGTCCAATAACTGTCACTGCCAGGGCGGCTATTTTAAGGGTCAGGGGTATAGATATGACTGGTGATTTGGAGGGGAGAAAGTTGGAGGTAATGATAAGCCCTGCGATGATGCTCCCTCAGGCAAGTCGTTTGATCGGGTTGATTACTGATGGGTTGTTTTCGTTGATAGGGGAGAGGGGTAAGAATCGGGGGGTTCCTATAGATACGAAGAAGACGACCCGGAAACTGTAAACAGCAGTAAAGGAGGTGGCGATTAGGGTAAGAACTAGGGCTCAGGCGTTTAGGTAAGAGGTATTTAGAGCTTCAATGATGGCGTCTTTTGAAAAGAATCCGGCCAAAAAGGGGGTTCCTGTGAGTGCGAGGCTTCCAATTGTTAGGCAGGTCGAGGTGAACGGTAGGAGGTTTTGTAGTCCTCCCATTTTTCGGATGTCTTGTTCATCATTAAGGCTGTGGATGATTGAGCCGGAGCAGAGGAAAAGTATGGCTTTAAAGAAGGCGTGTGTACAAATATGAAGGAATGCTAGTTGTGGCTGGTTTAGTCCAATTGTGACTATTATTAGTCCAAGCTGGCTTGATGTTGAAAAAGCTACGATTTTTTTGATGTCATTTTGGGTAAGGGCGCAGGCGGCGGTGAATAGGGTGGTTAGGGCTCCGAGGCATAGGCAGGTTGTTAGGGCAGGTTGGTTGTTCTCCATAATTGGGTGTAGGCGGATGAGAAGAAAGATTCCGGCTACGACTATTGTGCTAGAGTGGAGTAGGGCAGAGACTGGTGTAGGGCCTTCCATGGCTGCTGGGAGTCACGGGTGGAGTCCAAATTGGGCAGATTTTCCAGTTGCTGCTAGGATTAGGCCCATTAAGGGAAGGGTTATGTTAAAGTCTTTAGATAGAAGGAAGATCTGCTGGATCTCTCAGGAATTTAGGTTTATTGCGAGTCAGGCCATGCTCATGATTAGTCCAATATCGCCTACACGGTTATAGATTACGGCCTGTAGGGCTGCTGTATTAGCATCGGCTCGTCCGAATCATCAGCCGATAAGAAGGAAAGATATGATTCCGACACCCTCTCAGCCGATGAATAGTTGAAACATATTGTTGGCTGTAACTAGGATGATCATGGCTACTAAGAATGTTAGCAGGTACTTAAAGAAGCGATTTATGTATGGGTCGGCATGTATATACCAGGAAGCAAATTCTAGGATTGACCAGGTTACGTAGAGGGCAATGGGGGTAAAAATGAGGGAGTAGTGGTCGAATTTAAAGCTAATGTTGATGTCAAATGTTGTGGTGTTTATTCATTGTCAGTTCGTAACAATAGTTTCAGTTCCTTGGTCAAGAAATACCATTAAGGGTAGGAGGCTGACGAAAAATGCGGAGCTTACGGCGGTCTTGACATGGGAGGTTGCTCATTTTGGGCTTTGTGGGTTGGAGTTTAGTGAGGTAAGTAGGGGGTAAATTAGGATCATAATGACTAGCAGTAATGAGGATGACAAGATTAAGGGTGTTGGATGCATAGCTTCCACTTGGATTTGCACCAAGAGTTTTTGGTTCCTAAGACCAATGGATGAGCTGTTATCCTTTAGAAGCACGAGAGAGCCACGGAGTTTAACCGTGGGATATAAGTATTAGCAGTGCCTATTGCCTCGGGCCTTTCTCGGTGAGTAAGAGGATTCTAACCTCTATTTTTAGAATCACAATCTGATGTTTTGAGTTAAACTATACTTACTAGTAGCATCAGCCTCATATAATTTCTGGTTTTGTTACTAAGAGAAGAACTGGGACTAGGTGTAGTGTCATAAGGAGGTGTTCTCGGGTGTGAAACGGGGGTAGTCCTATAATGTGGTTGGGGGCTGGGCCTCGTTGTGACATTAGGAACAAGTAGAGAGAATAGCCGGCTGTAATAAGTGTCCCCATTCCTGTGAGAATAATGGTCAGCGGGGATCAGTTAAATAGTGTAGAGATGATTATAATTTCTCCTATAAGGTTGGGGAGAGGAGGTAGTGCTAGGTTGGCTAAGTTGGCGATGAATCATCAAACTGTTGTTAAGGGGAAGATTACTTGTAAGCCTCGTGCGAGAATTATGGTTCGGCTGTGGGTTCGTTCATAGGCAGTGTTAGCCAGGCAGAACAGTGCGGAGGATACAAGACCGTGGGCGATTATTAAAATGATTGCTCCTGTAAATCCTCATGGGGTTTGGATGAGAATACCTCCTGCAACCAGGCCTATGTGGCTCACTGAGGAGTAGGCGATGAGGGACTTTAGGTCTGTTTGGCGTAGGCAAATGGAGCCGGTCATGATGATGCCTCATAGAGCTAAAACGATGAAGGGGTATGCCAGTTCTTTAGAGAGGGGGTCAAGTATCACTATTATTCGCATTATGCCATAGCCTCCAAGCTTAAGAAGCACTGCGGCTAGTACTATAGAGCCGGCGACGGGGGCTTCTACGTGTGCTTTAGGCAGTCAGAGGTGTACGCCATACAGGGGTATTTTAACTAAAAATGCGACTAGGCATCCGGCCCATCAGATTTTATGGCCCCATGAGGTTAGGGTTAGGGGTTGAGAATGTTGAAGAATTAGGAGGGATAGGGTTCCAGTTGATTGTTGAAGGAGGAGGAGGGCTACTAATAGGGGTAAAGAGCCTGCTAGTGTATAAAATAAAAAGTAGGTTCCTGCATTTAGGCGTTCGGTTTGATTCCCCCAGCGGGTGATGATAATGAGGGTGGGAATAAGTGTGGCTTCAAACATGACATAAAATATAATAATCTCGGTGGCACCGAATGCTATAATAAGGAAGGCTTGGAGGGAGGTTAAAAGGGTAATGTAGAGACGTTGGCGTACAATAGGCTCTGATGCGATGTGGTTTTGGCTGGCTAAAATTATTAAGGGGAGTAGTCAGCACGTTAGAACAAGGAGGGGGGTGGATAGGGGGTCTGTGGCTAAATAAAGGTTGGAGGCGGTTCATCCTACTTCTGATGTTCATTTTAGTCAAGTAAGGCTGACTAAGGCGATTAGTAGTCCGTGTGTAATTGTTGTTGATCATAGCCATTTGGGCGATGTCAGTCAAATTGTTGGAAATAGCATGATTGTTGGGACTAGAATTTTTAGCATTGTAGTAGGTTTAGGTTTTGTAGGCGGTCAGTTCCGTGGGTGCGGGCTGTGGCAACTAAGAGTGCCAAGCCTGCACTTGCTTCGCAGGCGGAGAATGCTAGAAGAAGTATGGGGGCTGCGGAGAATCCTATAGATTCAAATTGTAGTGCTCAGAGGGCTAGTGCAATAAATAAGGATAATATTATTCCCTCTAGGCATAATAGGGCCGAGAGCAGATGGGTGCGATGGAATGCAAGACCCATAAGCCCCAAAATGAATGCTGAGGTGAAGCTGAAGTGAACGGGTGTCATAAGGGGGTCGTGGATTTTAACCACGGTTTTCTGAGCCGAAATCAGAGGTCTTATTTTGGACTAACTCCCTATTCTGCCCACTCTAGGCCTCCTTGTGTTCATTCGTAGATTAGGCCGAGGGTTAATAAGATAAGGACTGCTGTTGCTCAGAAGAAAGTTCCTGTGGGGTTATAGAGCTGGTCACCTCAGGGCAGAGGGAGAAGGAGGGCAATTTCTAGGTCAAACAGTAGGAATAAGATAGCAACTAGAAAAAATCGGATAGAGAATGGGAGTCGGGCGGATCCAAGGGGGTCAAAACCGCATTCGTAGGGTGATAGTTTTTCTGCGTCGGGGCTTATTTGGGGAAGTCAAAAGGACACGACTGCTAAGACAGACGATAAGGCAATTGTGATGGTTAAGATAGAGGTGACTAAATTCATTATCTTTCCTTGGGCTTCAACCAAGACTGGGTGATTGGAAGTCACTCGTACTAGCATTAATACTAGAAAGATTATGAGCCTCATCAGTAGATGGATACGTATAGGAACAGTCATACTACGTCAACAAAATGTCAGTATCATGCGGCGGCTTCAAAGCCAAAGTGGTGTTCAGATGTAAAGTGGTATTGGACTTGACGTAAAAGGCAGACGGCTAAAAATGAGGATCCGATGATAACATGGAGGCCGTGGAATCCTGTGGCCACGAAAAATGTCGACCCGTAGACCCCGTCTGCAATTGTGAAGGGGGCTTCATAGTATTCTATGGCTTGAAGGGCTGTAAAATAGAGCCCTAGCAGAATAGTAAGTGCGAGGGCCTGAATGGCCTGTTTTCGCTCCCCTTCTATAATGCTGTGGTGGGCTCATGTTACTGTGACTCCGGATGCCAGGAGTACGGCTGTGTTAAGCAAAGGTACCTCAAAGGGGTCTAGGGGGGTGATTCCTGTTGGGGGTCAGCATCCTCCAAGTTCCGGGGTGGGTGCCAAACTTGAGTGGTAGAAGGCTCAGAAGAACCCTAGGAAGAAAAAGACTTCGGATGTAATAAAAAGAATTATTCCGCACCGTAGACCTTTTTGGACGGGAGGTGTATGGTGGCCTTGGAAGGTCCCTTCTCGAATAATGTCTCGTCATCATTGATACATAGTCAAAAGAAGTAAAATTAGTCCGAGGGTTATTAGGGTGGTTGAGTGGAAGTGGAACCAGATCGCTAGGCCAGAGGTCATTAATAGAGCTCCGATTGCGCCGGTTAGGGGTCATGGGCTTGGATCAACCATGTGATATGCATGTGCTTGGTGGGCCATTAAACGTTCTCTTGTAGGTACAGGCTTAAGAGTAGAACAAATACGTAGGCCTGAATCATTGCGACTGCAACTTCTAGGAGGGTCAGTAGGAAAAGAACTGCGGCTGTTAGGATTGCTACGGTGGGCATCATTGGGAGAAGGACGTATACGGCCGTAGCGATGAGTTGAATTAGTAAGTGCCCGGCAGTCAGGTTGGCTGTTAGCCGTACGCCCAGGGCTAAGGGTCGAATAAATAGGCTAATAGTTTCGATGATAATTAGCACGGGAATTAGTGGGATGGGGGTTCCTTCTGGAAGGAGGTGGCCTAGGGCAACCGTTGGTTGATTTCGTATCCCAATAAGGACTGTTGCAAGTCATAGTGGGACAGCAAGTCCTATGTTTAGGGACAGTTGGGTGGTTGGGGTGAAGGTGTATGGTAGGAGCCCTAGTATGTTAATGGTGATTAGGAATACTATTAGTGAGGCTAATAAAAGGGCTCATTTATGGCCGCCTGTGTTGAGGGGTAATATAAGTTGGTTAGTAAAGCGGTTAATTAGTCATCCTTGAATTGTGGTAAGGCGGTTATTTACTCAGCGGGAGGAAGGAGAGGGGAAAAGTACTCAGGGTAGTGCGATTGCAATCGCAATTAGGGGGATTCCCAGGTATGACGGGCTTGCAAATTGATCGAAGAAGCTTATTGCCATGGTCAGTCTCAGGGTTCAGTATTATGCTTTTCAGCGCTTAGAGGGGTGGGCTCATTCGGTGTGATGTGGCCTATCACTTTGGTTGGGATAATAGTAAGGAAAATTACTCATGAGAATACTAAAATTGTAAATCAGGGGGCTGGATTTAATTGGGGCATTTCACTAGAGGTGGTTGGGAGGCACCAATCTTTGGCTTAAAAGGCCAATGCTGTTACCCTAGTTTAGCTTCCTAGTGAGGCGTCTTCTAGCATGAGCGTGGATCAGTTTTCAAAGTGTGCTAAGGGAACTGCTTCAACTACAATAGGCATAAAGCTGTGGTTTGCCCCGCAGATCTCTGAGCATTGTCCATAAAATACTCCGGGACGGGCGGCAATAAAAGCGGTTTGGTTAAGGCGTCCTGGGACCGCGTCTATTTTTACTCCCAGGGAGGGGACAGCTCAGGAGTGTAGGACATCTTCAGCGGAGACGAGAACCCGGATTGGGGATTCTATGGGAATAACCATTCGGTGGTCTGTTTCTAGAAGTCGGAATTGTCCGGGGGTGAGGTCTTGGGTGGGGATTATGTAGGAGTCAAAGCCCAGGCTCTCAAAGTCAGTATATTCGTAGCTTCAGTATCATTGGTGCCCCATGGCTTTAATTGTTAGGTGGGGGTCATTAATCTCGTCTATAAGATACAGAATTCGTAGTGAGGGAAGAGCAATTAAAATGAGAATTACGGCTGGGAGCACCGTCCATACAATTTCGATTTCTTGTGAATCTAAGATGTATTTGTTAGTAAGTTTTGTTGAGACTATTGCAACAATAATATAAAGTACTAGAGTACTAATTAAAAATACGATTATTAAGGCATGGTCATGAAAGTGAAGAAGTTCTTCTATTACGGGTGACGCCGCGTCTTGGAATCCTAATTGTGAGGGATGTGCCATTAAGCTGAGAGCTTAAGACATGCAGGGGTTTAACCTACTATTTCACCTTGACAAAGTGATGTAATTTACAAGTTTACTAATGTCTTATAAGGAAGTGGCAGAGTGGTTATGTGGCTGGCTTGAAACCAGCCTATGGGGGTTCAATTCCTCCCTTCCTCGGTTAATATGATTTAACTTGAACGAATGCTGGTTCTTCGAATGTGTGGTATGGTGGAGGGCAGCCGTGGAGTCATTCTACATTTGTTGCGGTTAGCTCAACAGACAGTACTTCTCGTTTGGCGGCAAAGGCCTCTCAGAGGATGAACAAGAACATAATAACTGCTACAAGTGAAATTAGTGATCCAATAGAGGATACTGTGTTTCATAATGCGTAGGCATCTGGGTAGTCTGAGTATCGTCGTGGCATCCCTGCTAGTCCTAGGAAGTGTTGTGGGAAAAATGTAAGATTGACCCCTACAAATATTACTGCGAAGTGAATTTTTGTCCAGGTGCTGTGAAGTGTAAATCCGGTAAATAGGGGGAATCAGTGGACAAATCCTGCCATGATAGCAAATACAGCCCCTATTGAGAGGACATAGTGGAAGTGGGCAACTACGTAGTACGTGTCGTGAAGGACAATGTCGAGGGATGAGTTGGATAATACAATTCCTGTTAATCCCCCAACTGTAAATAGGAAGATAAAGCCCAGGGCTCATAATATTGGTGTTTCTCACTTAATTGAGCCTCCGTGGAGTGTTGCGAGTCAGCTAAAGACTTTAACGCCGGTTGGAATGGCAATAATTATTGTTGCAGACGTGAAGTATGCTCGTGTGTCCACATCTATTCCGACTGTAAATATGTGGTGGGCTCAGACAATAAACCCTAGAAGGCCAATGGCCATCATCGCTCATACTATTCCCATGTAGCCAAAGGGCTCTTTTTTGCCGGCATAGTACGCTACGACATGTGAAATAATCCCAAATCCTGGCAGGATAAGAATATACACTTCGGGGTGTCCGAAGAACCAGAATAAGTGCTGGTAAAGAATGGGGTCTCCTCCCCCTGCAGGGTCAAAGAATGTTGTGTTAAGGTTTCGGTCTGTTAATAGCATTGTAATTCCGGCGGCGAGCACTGGTAGAGACAACAGGAGGAGAACAGCCGTGATGAGCACGGCCCATACGAACAAAGGTGTTTGGTATTGAGAGATGGCTGGGGGTTTTATATTAATTGTTGTAGTGATGAAGTTAATGGCACCCAAGATTGATGACACCCCGGCTAGGTGAAGAGAGAAGATGGTTAAGTCTACTGATGCGCCTGCGTGGGCTAGGTTTCCGGCGAGTGGGGGATAGACAGTTCATCCTGTCCCGGCTCCAGCTTCTACACCGGATGAGGCTAGTAGTAGGAGGAAAGAAGGGGGTAGAAGTCAAAAACTCATGTTGTTTATTCGGGGGAACGCCATATCTGGGGCTCCAATTATTAGGGGGACTAGTCAGTTGCCAAAGCCCCCGATGAGAATTGGCATTACTATAAAGAAGATTATAACAAAGGCATGTGCGGTAACGATGACGTTATAGATTTGATCGTCGCCGAGAAGGGATCCGGGTTGGTTTAGCTCAGCTCGGATTAGCAGGCTGAGGGCGGTTCCAACTATTCCGGCTCAGGCACCAAATACAAGATATAGGGTGCCAATGTCTTTGTGGTTGGTAGAAAAGAATCAGCGCGTGATTGCCACAGGTAGGATGGCCGAAATAGGTGGTGGGTTGTAGCCCCGAAGATAGAGGTTTAAGTCCTCTTCCTATCAGAGCCTCGTGGTGAAGACCACATTAGATTGCAAATCTAAAGACGCAGATTAACATCTGCCGGGGCTTTCCCGCCTTACTCCGCTAACGGCGGGAAAGGTAGATGAATGCTCGCTGGCTTGAGCGCTTAGCTGTTAACTAAGAGTTTGTAGGATCGAGGCCTTCTCATCTAGAAAAGCTTTAGCTTAATTAAAGTGTCTGATTTGCATTCAGAAGATGTAGGATAGAGTCCTGCAAGTTTTAGTCAGGGGCTAGGAGATTTTCACTCCTACTTAGAGCTTTGAAGGCTCTTGGTCTGGTGTTATCCTAAGCCCCTAGGTAGACAATGCTAGGATTGCGGGGGTGAGTGGTAGTAGCCCTAGGGTTGTGGTTATAGTTAGGGCAAGGGCGAGTGTTAATTGGGTTGTGTGAATGCGTCATGGTGTTGAGGCATTTGCTGTGTTTGGGGAGATTGTAAGGGTCATTGCGTAGCAGAGTCGTAAGTAAAAGTACAGGCTCAGGAGGGCGGCGAGGGCTATGATTGTTGCGGTGGCTGGGAGGTTTTGTTTGGTTAGTTCTTGTAGGATTAGTCATTTTGACATGAATCCTGTTAAAGGGGGGAGTCCACCAAGGGATAGTAGGGCAAGGGCTGTAGTTGATGCTAGAATTGGGCTTTTTGACCATGTTGCGGTTAAGGTGTTAATTTTTGTGGCTGATGCTATTTTTAGTGATAAAAATGCTGTAGATGTTATGAAGATGTAGAGGCCTAGGGCGAGGAGGGTTAGTTGGGGGGCGTACTGTAGAATAATAATTATTCACCCTATGTGTGCGATTGAGGAGTAGGCTAGGATTTTGCGTAGTTGTGTTTGGTTAAGCCCTCCCCATCCTCCGACTAGTGTTGAGAGGAGTCCTAGGGCTGTGAGTAGTGTCGGGCTGGTGTTGGGGGCTATTTGAATAATGAGGGCAAAGGGGGCTAGTTTTTGTCATGTGGCTAGAATTAGGCCTGTTGTTAAGTCTAGTCCCTGGAGGACTTCTGGTATTCAAAAGTGTACTGGTGCAAGTCCCACTTTTAGGGCCAGGGCTATGATGGTCAGGGAAGAGGCAAGGGGGTGGGTTATGTTGTTAATGTCTCATTCTCCTGTTGCTCATGCGTTTGTGGTGGCTGCAAATAAGATTATTGCTGCTGCGGTGGCTTGGGTTAGAAAGTATTTGGTGGTTGCTTCTACAGCTCGCGGGTGATGTTGTTGGGCTATAAGGGGTAGGATTGCTAGAGTATTAACTTCTAGTCCCATTCAGGCAAGTAGTCAGTGGGAGCTGGCAAAAGTTAGGGTGGTTCCTAGTCCTAAGCTTGATAGGAGGATTATAAGTACGGAGGGGTTCATTGACAAGGGAGGGATTTTAACCGTCATGTTCGGGGTATGGGCCCGAAAGCTTGATTAGCTGACCTTGTCATAGAAAGTGGTGTAGCGGAAGCACCTAGAGTTTTGATCTCTTGAGCATGGGTTCGATTCCCTTCTTTCTAGGAACTGGAGGGGCTTTAACCCTCATAAGTCACTCTATCAAAGTGGTCCTTGGGCATTCAGGCACGGTTCCGGTTATAGTTGTGGGGGGAGTCCTGCGAATGCAATTGGCAGGGCAGTGTGTCATAGGACTAGGGCCAGGGTAAGTGGGAGGAAGTTTTTTCATACTAAGTGCATAAGTTGATCATAGCGGAATCGTGGGTAGGAGGCCCGTACCCACAGAAAAACCACGGAGAGAAGTGCGGCTTTAGTTATTAAGTTGATTGTTGTTAGTTCTGGAATGGCGGGTACGTGAGAGGCTCCGAGGAACAGGATAGCGGAGAGGGTATTTATTAGCAAAATGTTAGCATATTCGGCTAAGAAAAATAAGGCGAAGGGGCCGCCAGCGTATTCTACGTTAAATCCTGAGACCAGTTCGGATTCTCCCTCGGTTAGGTCAAATGGGGCACGGTTTGTTTCTGCCAGGGTTGAGATGTATCATATTGCAGCTAGAGGTCAGGCCGGGAGTAGCAGTCAGATGGCTTCTTGGGTGGTGTTGAATGTTTGGAGGGTGTAGCCTCCTGAGAAGATAATGATAGAGAGGAGGATTAACCCCAGGCTTACTTCATAAGAAATTGTTTGGGCAACAGCTCGTAGGGCACCAATGAGGGCGTATTTTGAGTTTGATGCTCACCCTGATCCTAGAATTGAGTATACTGCGAGGCTTGATAGTGCAAGAATAAATAGAATTCCTAGGTTGAGGTCAATAACCGGGTGTGGTATTGGCATGGGGGCTCACAGGGTCATGGCTAGTGTGAGGGCTAGTATAGGGGTTGCTAGAAATAGTATTGGTGATGCTGTAGATGGTCGGACAGGTTCTTTAATAAATAGCTTTACACCATCAGCGATGGGTTGAAGAAGCCCGTAGGGTCCTACAATGTTTGGGCCTTTTCGTAGTTGCATATACCCTAATACTTTTCGTTCGAGAAGTGTTAAGAATGCTACGGCTAGTAGTACTGGGACAATGTATGCAAGGGGATTAATAAGGTGGGTAAGTAGAGTGTTTAGCATAAACTAAGAAGAGGATTTGAACCTCTGGCTGAAAGGGCTTAGGCCTTTTGCAATTACCATGCTCTGCCATCTTAGTATAGCCTTACTTTGGCGGTGGGGTGTGTTCTCCCTTTTTTTGATTTAGTTGTTTTCATCAATTAGGGGTGGGGCGCACTTTTAGTGTTGGCCCCTCTTTTCCGGTCCTTTCGTACTAGGAAAGGTAACGTTACAGATAGAAACTGACCTGGATTGCTCCGGTCTGAACTCAGATCACGTAGGACTTTAATCGTTGAACAAACGAACCCTTAATAGCGGCTGCACCATTAGGATGTCCTGATCCAACATCGAGGTCGTAAACCCCCTCGTCGATATGGACTCTGGGAGAGGATTGCGCTGTTATCCCTAGGGTAACTTGGTCCGTTGATCGGCTTTGTGGGCCGGATCATTTTTGGTCAGATTTTCTGTGACTTAGAAATGTCTTTCTTGGTTTTAAGCTTGTTAGCTCAATCCACTCGGAGGATCTTTTTTTCTCCGTGGTCGCCCCAACCGAAGGTAAAACTCCATAATTCATTAAGTTTATGCTGTTTTTAGTTGCTTGACGTGACTGGGTTTGTACCTTAAGCTCCAAAGGGTCTTCTCGTCTTGTATATTTATGCCCGCTTCTGCACGGGGAGATCAATTTCACTGACTTGAAAGGGGAGACAGTTAAGCCCTCGTTTAGCCATTCATACAGGTCTTCATTTAAAAGACAAGTGATTGCGCTACCTTTGCACGGTCAAAATACCGCGGCCGTTGAACTTGTGGTCACTGGGCAGGCTGGACCTCCTATACTTCGGGGTTTGCAGGAGGCGATGTTTTTGGTAAACAGGCGAGGCTTGTGCTTGCCGAGTTCCTTCCTTTTCTTTTAGTCTTTCCTGGGGGCACTCCAGTGTGGGATTAACGATAGTGTATAAGTGAGATTTTCTTGATTTTTTTGTTTTTCACTCTTCCCTCTTTTTTTGGGTTCGTTAGTTGCCAGTGGTGGGTCCGATCTGGCTTACACTTGTGCTGGGAGGGGGCTGGGGCCCCCTTGTTACTCATTTTAGCATAGTTTCTTCCATGTTGGCATGGAGTGGCCCGGTAAAATTAGGGGAGTAGGATTTTTTATCAGAATAATAAACTTTGTGTCGTTTGAGCTTTAACGCTTTCTGGTCAGATGGCTGCTTTTAGGCCCACTGAAACGACGTGTTTTGAGTTTAATATGATCCTTATCCTCCTGGTAAGATTGTATTCTTTATCAAAGGGGCTGTACCCCCTTTGATTAACTCTCGTAGTTTTCTCTTTGTGTTTAACAAGAGTGTTACTTGTTTAACTTGAGGGATGCGAGGCTGAACTTCTATTCATTTCTCAGGCAACCAGCTATCACCAAGTTCGGTAGGTCTATCACCTCTACCCGGGGCTCTTCCCACTCTTTTGCCACAGAGACGGGTTGGCCCATGTAGGCTGTCCCGGGGTAGCTCACTTGGTTTCGGGGGTTCAAACTAAAGGTCTCTTTGCTTGAGCATGCTTGCTAAATCATGATGCAAAAGGTACGAGGGTGTGTCTCTGCTTTTTGGTGCTTATATGGGTTATTTCATTTCTCTTTCAGCTTTCCCTTGCGGTACTTTTTCTATAGCTTAATAATGTCCTTTTCGGTCGCCCGTACTAAGGTGGAAAAATGGTTTGGTTTATTTTTTAGGCTTTGTGATTTTATTTACATTGTCTAGTTTTTTTGGTTGTAAAGCTAGCTGTTTGGCTCAGGGCGATCCAACTTGCATGGATGTCTTCTCGGTGTAAGGGAGGTGCTTAACTGTCTCAGCCACGCCCTGGGTTTGATCCAAGTGCACCTTCCGGTACACTTACCATGTTACGACTTGCCTCCCCTTGTTGGTGCTTTGGTGTTATTTACCTTGGTAGCTGTTAAACAGGGGAGAGTGACGGGCGGTGTGTACGCGCCTCAGAGCCGGGTTCAAAAGGACACTCCTATTTCCTTTTTACTACTAAATCCTCCTTCAAGCATTAGTTTTCATAGTGCTATTCGTATTATTCTATTATAGAAAATGTAGCCCATTTCTTGCCACTTCGTGCGCTACACCTCGACCTGACGTTTTGGGTTGTGCCCACTTTGCTTACTATTAGGCCTTCACAGGGTAAGCTGACGACGGCGGTATATAGGCGGGGATGACTAGAAGTGGTGAGGTTTAACGGGGGTTATCGGTTCTAGAACAGGCTCCTCTAGGGGGGTCTAAGGCACCGCCAAGTCCTTTGGGTTTTAAGCTGACGCTCGTAGTACCCTGGCGGACGTTTGTTGTGATTTAACGTCTAGGTTTACGGCTGAGCATAGTGGGGTATCTAATCCCAGTTTGTTTCTCAGCTTTCGTGGGGTCAGGTGGGCTTGTGTTAAAGCTACTTTCGTATTTGGGCTTCGGACACTCGGGAGCGTATGACGGCCAGGAGGCCCTTTGGCTTTAATTTTTATTATCCTTAACCACCCTTTACGCCGTGTCTATCAACTAGGGCCTCTCGTATAACCGCGGTGGCTGGCACGAGTTTTACCGGCCCTCTTAACACTGACTAAGTCAAGCTTTATGCTCATTGCTTAATGTCTATCACTGCTGAGTTCCCTTGGGGGTGTGGCGTGGCAAGGCGTCTTGGGCTAATGTTTGAGCCTGATGCCCGCTCCTCGTCCCCGGGCGGGGGATTAAGGGCATCCTCACAGGGCTGCGGAGACTTGCATGTGTAAGTTGTGCTATGGCTGATAGTAAAGTCAGGACCAAGCCTTTGTGCATGCGGAGCTTTTTAGGGCCCATCTTAGCATCTTCAGTGCTATGCTTTAATGTTAAGCTACGCTAGC